TTTTGTCGTTCTAGACCATCGGATTCGACGTAAATAATGATAAATAGATACGAATACAGCAGAAAAAAAGGGGGGGGGGGGAAATCAAAAAAACAAGTAGAGAAAAATTATACAAAGTTATATACAAGTCGCTACCCCCCCTTAGGTATTTCTTTTTTCGTTAATTGAATTTCATTTGATTAGACGGAAGTTCCTTAAAAACTTCCGCTTTCTTTAAAAGATTCTGAACAGTTTCTGTGGGTTGAGCACCTTTTTCAAGGAAATATAGAATAACAGGAACATTTAAATAAGTTTGATTCTTTATTGGATCATAAAAGCCCACTTTTCTAAGATCTTTTCCTTCTCTTCGGGATCGAACATCAGTTGCAACGATTTGATAGACGGCTCATTGGGATAGATGTAGATGAACAATACCCCCCCTAGAACCGTATAGGAAGTTTTCTCCTCGTACGGCTCGAGAAAAAATGATTTGATTCAAAGGTTTGTCTATGTATGCAATTCTAAAAAATTAAATGACAAATGGGCCATCAATTAGACTATGATTTCAGTCTTTTTTTTTCTTACTGAAAATGAAAAAGAAACCATTCGTACTCATAACTCAAGTTAGATAACTCTCAAATAGCTCAAAGGAAAAATCTTTAGTCAATTTCATTTATTGAGTGGTCTTTACCCCCTTTTGTTTGTCTCGTTTAAACTCTATTTGGATTCTTTAGTCTGATCCAGTTATTGAGACTATCGAGACAATAAAAATGGTGTTTCCTTGTTCTTAGATCCTTTATCCTTATTTTAAATCAGTGGGTTTAGACATTACTTCGGTGCTTCTTAATCCTTTCAAAATGGCAGCAACATACCCTTTTTGATTTCTTTCTCCTATGGGACAGTTGATTCCCGCATGATACACTTTGAATCGAAAAAAGTTTGATCAATTCCAACAAGTTTTGCTTTTGAATTGGAAACTTGCTCGAATTGGATCCTTTCAATTTCTATATATGGAAGATACATTTACGAAGTTGTTCCAATTGATTAATTAGCATTAACCCTAGATCCTTGCCCCCGAGAAATGAATTAATCCTTTCTACTCGAGCTCCATCGTGGACTATTTTCAACCCAACAAAAAACGAAGGGTTCGAGTGTAACAGAACAAACAATGTCGAGCCAAGAGCACCCTCATTCCTAGATAAATCGAAAATGGTGGATGTAAAAATCCACAACGGATCGTGTCCTTCAAGTCGCACGTTGCTTTCTACCACATCGTTTCAAACGAAGTTTTACCATAATATTCCTCTAATTTGGAACCGGTATGGAATTGATTCAATTATGGAATCATGAATAGTCATTGGTTCAGCTGTCCATAGACATCGTAATCTAGACTTCTTCTTCTCTATATGATATATAGAAGAACGATTTTTCTGAAAAAGTCTTAGCAAGACTTTAACATACATAAATAATCTATAGATAATAGAAAGAAATAGAAATATATAAACGAATAACTTTTTGAATCTGCATCTTCAAGTGACTCAATAGGATAAATTAAACGATTTCCTATTTTTTGAGTCCCAAAGATTCCACTTACAAGGAATGATTCAAAATATTTATTAAAAATATTTCTAATTGAAATTGAAAAAGTTTCCTATTTAGACATCATTATTTAATTTGATTTAATTTAAAGAAAATTGGACAATAAGCATCACGTTTGATCTTCATAGGAAGATAAGTCTTTCTTTTTTAATTGACTCATCACTGATTTAATTGAAAATCGATAAATAGATCAAAGAAAAGAAGAAAGAAATCCAATTTTTTTTCATGAGATGTATAAAAAAATGATGTAAGTTAAGATTTGAATCTTTATTCTTTTCATCTGATTACGAAAATCAAAATCAAAAAAAATCGGGAGGGGTTTTCGTATCTATCAGATAGACTGAACAGTTGTCACTGTGATAGAAATTTTCTAATATTGAATTGAAATAATTTCAGTTTAAATAATTTAAGCAAATTTTTTTCACAAAAACCAAAAAATTATTGTCGAACGATACATACCATATAAGCTAAACATTTCCTCATTTTATATGATTATTTTATATGATTATATGCTATGTATTTTGTTTAACTTTAACATGGGATTGAGTAATATTTTACTCATCGACTCTTGTCATAAAGTGAATAAAATAAAAGGGATAGGATAAATCACCCCTGCCCCATTACATAGATTTCCAATTTTTCATTAGAGCCAAACACGAAATACCTAAATAAAATGAGATTCAAAGAAAAAACATTGGCTCCATATCATATAGAAATATGTTATGGAACTTGATCATTTGTTAATGAGATTCGAACAGACATATATATTTAAATTAATATGGATTAACTCCTATCCACTCCCCTACTTCTTTCTATCAGAATAATGGAGCATAAAAAAATGGATATGCTCTGGGACGGAAGGATTCGAACCTTCGAATATCGGGACCAAAACCCGTTGCCTTACCGCTTGGCCACGCCCCAT